ACCTCGTGGGATAAACATCAAACTTAAATAGATATTGAAAGAGTAAATATTCGCCGGCGAAAAATTTGTTTTTTTTTTTAGTAATAAAATACGAAAAAAAAAACAAATGAAAAAGATAAAAGAAAATAAGGATTTGTTAGAATATTCTAACTATAAACAAAAACTACATTCGAGATTCTGATATTACGTTATTTTGAAATAAATAGAAATCGAATTCATCTTGGATTCCAGTTCGGAAAAAAACATACACAAATTTAGAAGAGATTATATGAAATTTCAAAAAATACCATGATTAATAGGATTAATCATTAAACTACATCTATATCTTAATCTTAATACAAACGTTTTTAGTCCTTTTATTCGCGAGGAGCTGGATGAGAAGAAACTCTCACGTTCAGTTCTGTAGTAGAGATGGAATTTCTAATTTTTAGAAAAAACCCATCAACTATAACCCAAAAAGAACCAGATTTCGTAAACAACACCGAGGAAGACTAAAAGGAATATCTTCTCGTGGGAATCGTATTTGTTTTGGCAGATATGCTCTTCAAACCCTTGAACCCGCTTGGATCACATCTAGACAAATAGAAGCGGGGCGGCGAGCAATGACACGAAATGTACGACGTGGTGGAAAAATTTGGGTACGTATATTTCCAGACAAACCAGTTACACTAAGACCCGCGGAAACGCGTATGGGTTCTGGGAAAGGATCCCCAGAGTATTGGGTAGCTGTGGTTAAACCAGGTAAAATCCTTTATGAAATGGGTGGTGTACCCGAAAATATAGCCAGAAAAGCGATTTCAATAGCGGCATCAAAAATGCCTATAAAAACCCAATTCATTATTTCTGAATAGGAATATAGAATGAAAAAGCTAAATAACATTTCAGGATAAAAAGGTTATACGTTTTCTTTTTTTTTTTTGACAAACAATATTTTTTTACTTCGTCCTTTGCATTAAAAGAAGAGATACAAAAAAATGATATGATTCAACCACAAACCTATTTGAATGTAGCAGACAACAGCGGGGCTCGAGAATTGATGTGTATTCGAATAATAGGAGCTAGTAATCGCCGATATGCTCATATTGGTGACGTTATTGTTGCTGTAATCAAGGAAGCAATACCAAATACTCCTCTAGAAAGATCAGAAGTGATTAGAGCTGTAATTGTACGTACTTGTAAAGAACTCAAACGTAACAATGGGACGATAATACGATATGATGACAATGCCGCAGTTGTCATTGATCAAGAAGGAAATCCAAAAGGAACTAGAGTTTTTGGGGCGATCCCCCGGGAATTGAGACAATTAAACTTTACTAAAATAGTTTCATTAGCTCCTGAGGTATTATAAGACCTAAATATCAATAGTTAGTATTAGTATAGGAGAGGATTAAAAAATGGTAGGTATTAACAGAAAATTAATTAATAGATTGTGTATCACGCATATACCCTTAATAATAAAATATTAATAATTTAATTCAGATATATATCATTCGTCTATATCTATATATAAATAAAAGAAAAAGAACATGTTGATTATATCAAAATTATAGAACAATAAAATAAGGAATTTGAACTTATCATGGGAAAAGACACTATTGCTGATATAATAACCTCTATACGAAATGCTGACATGAATAGAAAAGGAACGGTTCGGATAGGATCAACTAACATCACCGAAAGCATTGTTCAAATACTTTTACGAGAGGGTTTTATCGAAAACGTAAGGAAACATCGTGAAAACAACCAATATTTTTTGATTTTAACCCTAAGACATAAACGAAATAAAAAAGAATCCTATAAAAGATTTTTAAATTTAAAGCGAATAAGTCGACCGGGTCTACGAATCTATTCTAACTCTCAACGAATTCCACGAATTTTAGGCGGAATAGGAATTGTAATCCTTTCGACTTCTCAAGGTATAATGACAGACCGAGAAGCTCGACAAAAAAGAATCGGCGGAGAAATTTTGTGTTATATATGGTAATCCTTCTAATACAAAAATCGGATATGCGGAACTTACCGTTTGTGAAAAAAAAAGTTTAGAATGTTCTACCTCGAATAAAATTAAAGAAAAAATGAATTAATAAAAGTTTTCTTTCTGAATCACTTCCGAACGGCATGCTCGGTTTTGTTTAGATACTAAAGATTTTTTTGATTTTAGGTCATGCTTCTAAAAGGATTCGACATATTTTTGTATAGGTATACCTATAGGAAAAATATAGTAAAAGTTTTAGTAAGTTCTTAGGTACTTAAGTATAAGTTAATAAAGGGACAGCCATCTTCTAGACTCCATAACAAGGATTCAAATGAGTAAGTGGTTTTTTCAATTTCAACATTCCTTTCACGACGATACAATTCAAGATTCAAAAATATCAAGAAACCTTTTTTTCGTCCAACAATTAAGTATATTCAAAAAATTAAGGAATAACAACTATGAAAATAAGGGCTTCCGTGCGTAAAATTTGTGAAAAGTGTCGACTAATCCGCAGGAGGGGACGAA